ATCTCGGCGCACAGACTCCTTTTTTCTATATTTTTAGAGAGAGAGAATTGATATACGATCTATTTGAAGCTGCTACAGGTATGCGAATGATGCATAATTACTTTCGCATCGGAGGAGTAGCCGCCGATCTACCTTATGGATGGATCGATAAATGTTTAGATTTCTGTGATTATTTTTTACGAGGAGTTGTTGAATATCAACAACTTATTACACAGAATCCCATTTTTATAGAACGAGTTGAAGGAGTCGGTTTTATTAGCGGAGAAGAAGCAGTAAATTGGGGCTTATCGGGACCGATGTTACGAGCTTCTGGAATACAATGGGATCTTCGTAAAGTTGATCCTTATGAGTCTTACAACCAATTTGATTGGAAAATCCAATGGCAAAAAGAAGGGGATTCATTAGCTCGCTATTTAGTACGAATGGGTGAAATGAGGGAATCCATCAAAATTATTCAACAGGCTGTAGAGAAAATTCCTGGGGGTCCTTATGAGAATTTAGAAGTCCGACGCTTTAAGAAAGCAAAGAATTCCGAATGGAATGATTTTGAATATCGATTTCTTGGTAAAAAACCTTCGCCCAATTTTGAATTGTCAAAGCAAGAGCTTTATGTAAGAGTGGAAGCTCCAAAAGGTGAATTAGGAATTTATCTGGTAGGAGATGATAGTCTTTTCCCCTGGAGATGGAAAATTCGTCCACCTGGTTTTATTAATTTGCAAATTCTTCCTCAACTAGTTAAAAAAATGAAATTGGCTGATATCATGACGATATTAGGTAGTATAGATATCATTATGGGGGAAGTTGATCGTTGAAATGATAATAGATAGGGTAGAGGTAGAAACTATCAATTCTTTTTCGAAATCGGAATTATTAAAAGAAGTCTATGGACTGATATGGATTCTACCTATTTTGACCCTCCTACTGGGAATCACAATAGAAGTACTGGTAATTGTGTGGTTAGAAAGAGAAATATCCGCATCGATACAACAACGTATTGGTCCTGAATATGCTGGCCCCCTGGGACTGCTTCAAGCTATAGCCGATGGAACTAAGCTCCTTTTTAAGGAGGATATCCTGCCATCCCGAGGAGATATTCCTTTATTTAGCATTGGACCCTCTATAGCAGTCATATCAATTTTATTAAGTTTTTTAGTTATCCCTTTAGGATATCGTTTTGTTTTAGCCGATCTTAGTATTGGTGTTTTTTTATGGATTGCCATTTCAAGTATTGCTCCTATTGGTCTTCTTATGGCAGGATATAGCTCAAATAATAAATATTCTTTTTTAGGCGGTCTACGAGCTGCTGCTCAATCTATTAGTTATGAAATACCATTAACTTTTTGTGTGCTAGCAATATCTCTACGTGTGATTCGTTAAAATAGGATCTTTTTCCTCTAAAATCCATTGAATATTTATCTTCCTTTTCTTATTCTATATTCGGGTTGGTAAGTTAAACTAGATAGCTATATGAGTGAAACAAAACAGCTTATTAATTTGTAGTAAAAAGAAAAAATCTCATTTCCTACGTACAAGAAAAAAGTTGAAGTAAACATAAGCAGTGTAAACTCTTTACCCCAAGGTTGAGATTTTTTGATTAGTCATCATATCTTGAAGCGGGCAAGAATAAAGGATTCGCGATATGGAATTCCATTATCCTAGTTATTACTATAACTTATAATCATAAGAGGAATCCATCAAAAGTTAGTGAGGGGTTAGGAACACTAAAGTACATAAAGGATTAGTAATGAGGAAATCTAAGGCATTAGAGATTTTTCCTCATAAAAGGAATCATAATAAGGACTTGAAATTGGTAGAAATGATCAAGTAGTACTTTCTTCGGATTCCGATCCAGAGTATGTTCCCATTCACTTGTTAAGGAAATGGCTATCAAGAACGAATTAACCCTTTATTCCTTTTTTCTTTTTAAGTACCCCTCCCGGGGGAAAGAAGAATAGGACAAAAGATATGGAATGCAATACAAAAAAAGATCTTTATTTATTCTTTCCTTCCTCTATTCATATTCATACAGAATTCCTCATGAACTAATGCCCAATTCTTTTCATTTATTAATTGCTATAACGAGTGTTTTATTCCAAGATTAAGTTATTGCTGAACAAAGAAAAATTCTCATTATATTATAAAGGACGAGATCAATTCGGAAGCGCTTTTTCTTATTCTAGCAGACGGAATTCCTTTGGTCTAATTTAGGACTTTCCAATCGATTTTATCTTACCTAATTCTATCTATGCCCAGGGGGATAATACCGAAATGAAACAACCCTTTCCTTTTTTCTGATCATAGAGAAGCCGTATGAAGCTAAGGTTTCATGTACGGTTTTGGAATAGCGGTGGGAACTGTGATGTTATCATCGACTATGATTATCTAACAGTTCAAGTACAGTTGATATAGTTGAAGCACAGTCAAAATATGGTTTTTTTGGATGGAATCTTTGGCGTCAGCCTATAGGTTTTCTGGTTTTTCTAATTTCTTCTTTGGCAGAATGTGAAAGATTACCCTTTGATTTACCAGAAGCAGAGGAAGAATTAGTAGCAGGTTATCAAACCGAATATTCCGGTATCAAATATGGTTTATTTTATCTTGTTTCTTACCTAAATTTATTAGTTTCCTCTTTATTTGTAACAGTTCTCTACTTAGGCGGGTGGAATTTATCTATTCCCTATATATCCTTTTTTGGATTTTTCCAAATGAATAAAATGGTTGGAATTTTGGAAATGACAATGGGTATCTTTATTACATTAACTAAAGCTTATTTATTTCTCTTCATTTCTATCACAATAAGATGGACTTTACCCAGGATGAGAATGGATCAGTTATTAAATCTTGGATGGAAATTTCTTTTACCTATTTCCCTGGGCAATCTCTTATTAACAACTTCTTCCCAACTTGTTTCACTATAAATAAGATAATACAATAATAATAAGAATATTTTCAACACAAAAATTCTCTCAAACAAGAGAAAGAAACATACCTTTTTCATAGATATTTATAATATGTTCCCTATGGTAACTGGGTTCATGAGTTATGGTCAACAAACAATACGCGCTGCAAGGTACATTGGTCAAAGTTTCATAATTACCTTATCCCACACAAATCGTTTACCTATAACGATTCACTACCCTTATGAAAAATCAATTACATCGGAGCGTTTCCGGGGGCGAATCCACTTTGAATTTGATAAATGTATTGCTTGTGAAGTATGTGTTCGCGTATGCCCGATAGATCTACCCCTTGTGGATTGGAGATTTGAAAAGGATATTAAAAGGAAACAATTGCTTAATTATAGTATTGATTTTGGAGTTTGTATATTTTGTGGTAATTGTGTTGAGTACTGTCCGACAAGCTGTTTATCAATGACTGAAGAATATGAACTTTCTACTTATGATCGTCATGAATTGAATTACAATCAAATTGCTTTGAGTCGGTTACCAATCTCCATAATGGGAGATTACACAATTCAAACAATTAGGAATTCGACTCAAAGTAAAATAGACGAAGAAAAATCTTTGAATTCAAGAACGATTACTAATTACTAGGATTTTTCTTTTTTGTTAGAAAAATCCAATAGTTCTTTACTAACTATAAAGAAAAACGAATAACTACTGCTTATTGCAAATTATTCCTGATTTAAAATGAGAGTAGATTTTCGTGATGTGATTTCTAACTATACAACTTATATACAAAAAATATCCTAATCCCTTTTTCCTTCCTTGAATCTTTTAGTTTTAGTCAGTTCATGAAAAATTTTATACTATTAATTTATTCTTATCCATAATGGATTTACCTGGACCAATACATGAGATTCTTGTGCTATTTGGGGAATTTTTTCTTCTACTAGGGGGCATAGGAGTAGTATTACTTACCAACCCAATTTATTCTGCCTTTTCGCTGGGATTAGTTCTTATTTGTATATCCTTATTCTATATTTTATTGAATTCCTACTTTGTAGCTGTCGCACAACTTCTTATTTATGTGGGAGCCATAAATGTCTTGATCATATTTGCCGTAATGTTCATAGATGGCTCAGAATGGTCTAAAAATAAGAATTATTGGACTATTGGAGATGGGTTCACTTCACTCGTTTGTATAACTATTCTTTTTTCACTAATGACTACTATCCCAGATACGTCATGGTATGGAATTCTTTGGACTACAAGATCAAACCAAATAGTAGAACAGGGTCTCATAAATAACGTTCAACAAATTGGGATTCATTTAGCAACTGATTTTTATCTTCCGTTTGAACTCATTTCTATAATTCTTCTAGTTTCTTTAATAGGTGCAATTACTATGGCTCGGCAATAAGAAATACTTAGAATGAGTCAAAATTCTTAGAATTTCAAATCTAAAATAAGTAACTAAAATAAATAACTAAAGAATCACAATTTTGATTTAGTAAAACCCATCTACTGCCAACAAATACCTTCTCTTCTCTTTTGTTGTGTAATTGTTCTATTCTAATTAATTGAATCGGTTCAATTCTTGTCCTCATATTGAAATGAATCGAGATTGATAAGGAGTTAGTTAATGATGTTTGAGCATGTACTTTTTTTGAGTGTCTATTTATTTTCGATTGGTATCTATGGATTGATCACAAGCCGAAACATGGTTAGAGCTCTAATATGTCTTGAACTTATACTGAATTCAATTAATCTAAATCTCGTAACATTTTCTGATCTATTTGATAGTCGCCAATTAAAAGGAGACATTTTCGCAATTTTTGTTATAGCCCTTGCGGCTGCTGAAGCAGCTATTGGACTATCCATTCTTTCTTCCATCCATCGTAACAGGAAATCAACTCGTATCAATCAATCTAATTTTTTGAATAATTAGACTTTTGAATAATTAGACATAGAATCCTCTAAACAAATAAACAAAGGCGCACATATAATGATAATATAAAATTCAAATATTAAGATGAATAGAAATCGAATACTATTTTCTTATTATTTTATTATTTTAGAATATCTATTTTTTGAGTAGGTTATTGTATAGTATTCTTTTTTACTTATTGAATTTTTGCAATTCATTGATATTGCAATTTGAATATTGCAATAATTTATATTGAAAAGACGATAGCCAATTTATTGGCTAGTTCGAATTCGTATGTACAATTCGTATAATTATGATTGTTGAAGACCAAAATTCAAGTCTCTTGGCTCTTTTCACGCTTTCTCACAAACGGATTAAGAAATATATTGCATTATTTATTTGTTGAAGTTTGGATAAACCATTGCTTCGTCTGGTGCCTACAATACATATGACTCATATAGTACTAATTTCATTTTTACCAGATCGAAAATTTTTATGTTGAAAAGGAAAATTTATAGATCCAATGTCACATTCCGTAAAAATTTATGATACATGTATAGGATGCACTCAATGTGTACGAGCTTGTCCAACAGATGTATTAGAAATGATACCCTGGGATGGGTGTAAAGCCAAGCAAATTGCTTCTGCCCCGAGAACCGAAGATTGTGTGGGTTGTAAGAGATGCGAATCTGCCTGCCCAACAGATTTTTTAAGTGTGCGCGTTTATTTAGGGCCTGAAACAACCCGCAGCATGGCTCTATCTTATTGATACGTTACAAAAAACTCCACTTGAATCGTCTGATTCCTCTTTACCGAAGAAGCCTGTGCTCGAAATAAGCGAGCACGGGCTTTTCTGGTCAAAACGTATCTTGTCTTTATCACTTTATCATGAGTTATTTTCCTTGGTTAACAATACTTGTTGTTTTGCCGATATTTGCAGGTTCATTAATTTTCTTTTTACCTCATAGGGGAAACAAAATCGTTAGGTGGTATACTATATCTATTTGTTTATTAGAATTCCTTCTAATGACTTATGCATTCTGTTATCATTTCCAATTGGAGGATCCCTTAATCCAATTAAAGGAGGATTCTAAATGGATAGATGTCTTTGATTTCCACTGGAGATTGGGAATCGATGGACTTTCATTAGGATCTATTTTATTGACAGGATTTATCACTACTTTAGCTACTTTAGCAGCTTGGCCGGTTACCCGGAATTCGCGATTATTCTATTTCCTGATGCTAGCAATGTATAGTGGTCAAATAGGATTATTTTCTTCGCGAGACCTTTTACTTTTTTTTATCATGTGGGAGTTAGAATTAATTCCTGTTTACTTACTTTTATCCATGTGGGGGGGAAAGAGGCGTCTGTATTCAGCTACAAAGTTTATTTTGTATACTGCAGGCGGTTCCATTTTTTTCTTAATCGGAGTTCTAGGTATGGGCTTATATGGTTCCAACGAACCAAGATTAGATTTGGAAAGATTAATTAATCGATCATACCCTGCAACATTGGAAATACTATTTTATTTGGGCTTCCTTATTGCTTATGCTGTCAAATTGCCAATTATACCCCTACATACGTGGTTACCAGATACCCATGGGGAAGCGCATTACAGTACATGTATGCTTTTAGCGGGAATCCTATTAAAGATGGGAGCATACGGATTGATTCGGATCAATATGGAATTGTTACCTCATGCTCATTATCTATTTTCCCCCTGGTTGGTAATAATAGGAGCGATGCAAATAATCTATGCAGCTTCAACTTCTCTTGGTCAACGAAATTTCAAAAAAAGAATAGCCTATTCCTCCGTATCTCACATGGGTTTCATAATTATAGGAATTGGTTCCATAACCAACATTGGACTCAATGGAGCTATTTTACAAATACTATCCCATGGATTTATTGGTGCTACACTTTTTTTCTTGGCGGGAACGGCTTGTGATAGAATGCGTCTTGTTTATCTCGAAGAACTGGGGGGGATATCTATCCCAATGCCGAAAATTTTTACCATGTTTAGTAGCTTTTCAATGGCTTCTCTTGCCTTACCAGGAATGAGCGGTTTTGTTGCAGAATTAGTAGTATTTTTTGGACTAATTACTAGTCCCAAATTTCTGTTAATGCCAAAAATGCTAATTACTTTTGTAATGGCAATTGGAATGATATTAACTCCTATTTATTTATTATCTATGTTACGCCAGATGTTCTATGGATACAAGCTATTTCATGTTCCAAACGCAAATTTTGTGGATTCTGGACCGCGAGAACTCTTTCTTTTAATCTGTATCTTTTTACCAGTAATAGGAATTGGTATTTATCCAGATTTTGTTCTCTCGCTATCCGTTGACAGGGTAGAGGCTCTCTTATCCAATTATTATCCTAAATAGGATTTTTTTTTTAACTAGTCCGCTCTATACTCTATATTCCATAGTGGAAAAACCAAATAATTCAGAAAAAAGTAAAAAAGTCTAAGTCTAATTAGATATATCTCGAATTTTTGAGAACCCTTTGAGAAGGCGTTCAAGGGGTTCTCAAATCAAACAAAAATGGAAAAACTTTCATTTCATGAAGGTTTTATGTTATGTAATCATTTAGATGGTAATGTAAATGAACCATAACTATGTAAACCTATTCCTAATAGATTGATACCAAAATAGCAGATCCAAATTATAAGAAATCCTATTGAAGCTACAAGTGCGGAATTCGTACCCTTCCAATTTGGATTTGTTCTACTATGTAAATAAATTGCGAATATGGTCCAAGTAATAAATGCCCAAGTTTCCTTAGGATCCCAATTCCAATAGGATCCCCACGCCTCATTAGCCCATACTGCTCCACAAAGAATACCTATGGTTAAAAGGGTAAACCCTAGGCTAATGACACGATAACTCCAAGAATCCAAACGCTCAGTTAATTGATATTTGTAATAATTTGAAAATGAAGGAAAAGAGGTGTTTTTTAAAGCACTTCTTTTTGCATAGAAATATTCAATCTCACTAAACTCACTAAAGAAAAATGTTTTAAGTAAAACATTTTTTTTCTTTTTAGAAAAGAAATCGAAATTCTTTCGAAATTTAATGATTAGAAGAGCGGCGGATAATAAGGATCCGCACAAAAGAGTTGCATAGCTTAGTAACATCATACTGACATGCATCATTAACCACTGAGATTGTAGAGCAGGTACTAGTATTGTGGATTGATGCATTTCAGTTAAAAGACCCGACGTGGCAAAGCCTTGCGTTAAAATAGTACTTGGCGTAGTTATTGTGCTTAAATCATTTTTAGAGTTCTGTATCTTAGGAATCGTATGAAGAATATACAGAGCCCATGAAAGGAAGATCAATGACTCATATAAATTACTTAATGGAAAATGTCCCGAAGAAGCCCAACGAGAAACTAAGAATCCTGTTATAGATAAAAAAGTTGCTATCATTCCTTTTTCTGACGAATCATGTAATCCCCCAAGTTCACGAACTAATAAGGTTATCAAATGAATCGTAATCACAATTGAAATAGTTGAGAAAGAGATATGAGTTAGTATATGTTCTAAAGTTGCAAATAGCATAAGGAGAAGGTCCCATTACAAAATTGGAAATTTCGAATTGAATCCATTTTCTAATCTATTGTATTCTTTTTCGAGAATGCCGCCACTCGGACTCGAACCGAGATGCTTGAGCACTGCTTCCTAAGAGCAGCGTGTCTACCAATTTCACCATGGCGGCTAACTTGAAATAATAGAGAACTTAAAAGAATAATAGTTATTCTCTGGCAAATCGTCGAGATTGGGAGAGTCCATAGAATTTAGGAACATTAGAATCTTCATTAAAATAGACTTCGTTTGGTAGTATCATTGCGGATTTTTTTAACAAAAAACTCTTGCTTTGCTCAATAGAAACAAAGCTTGAAAGAGTTGGAACTGTTTTTTCTCAGTTGCAATATAGAACTAATTTTTTCTAATTAGTTTCTCATTGAAATTATTTCAAATCTTTCAATGCAATGGACAAAATCCAAAAAACCTTTTCTATCTATCCATTAGAATTTCTAGAATTTCATCATTAAATACAAAGAATTTTGGATTTTAGCAAAATTTCTAGAATGAAAGCCTTTATTCTCTTATTAATACGATTTACCAAGCCTAAACCAATTTATTTGTGGATTTTGGATAAGATAGGTAGAAGGTGTAAGTCCTATTGCAAGAATACTCTACTTTTCATAATAGAATCCTCATAATAAAATATGAGGATTCTATTATGAAAAGTTCGTTGATAGGAAAAGAATACTTAGGACACAGTATAGCAAAAACTTTTGTTCTATATATCAGAGGGGTTAGTTCTAAGAATATTGTACCGAGGAATTCGACACATAAAAGTACATTCATTAATTAATCCGAATTATTCATATTAAATAATTGGAATTTCTTTTGGATAGGTCAATTCAAATTATTCCAAAACCAGATTATTTGTTTGTTGCCCAGAAAAACCCTTTGGTTTTGGATGCTCGCTGCCGCTGGAAAATGATCTTGATTTTGCTAAAGAATAAGATTGTACTATGGAAAAATAAGTCTTTTTCTTCCAAAGATTTTTACGAATACGCTTTTTTGACATCGAAGTACGTTTTTTTGGAACTGCCATTTAAAAAGGAGATTACTTTTTTCTAGTTGTATGTGAAAGACATCTATTGCCGCAAATCAATCCTTCTTTCTGCTTTTTCTTAGAAATCAATCCTTCTTTCTGCTTTTTCTTAGTATTTATACTTAGATACTGAACTGAAATTCTGAATTCTTTTTTATTTCATTTTCTCTAATGCGGATAAGACAAGAATTTTTTAGCATATTTTTCATTTAGCATATTTTTCATATATATTTTGGATTTTGTTTTAATAATATAGAATATATACAAAGGTTTTCTATTTAAATCAATTTATATATCAAGTATAATTCATATATAGATATATGGTACGGGGGTCTATCCCCCATATAAGATGGGGGGATAAAAGGAAGGGAAAATTCAAATAGTTAATTAAGTTCAGAATGGTATTCCATAATTGAATTCCAATCAAAACAAAAAAAAATAGTTAGTCTCTTAAACAAGACATTCTAAAACTTAGGTAATTCTAGTCATTAGGATTTCTGTTCTATATGAAGTAAGGAATATTCGAGAATTTCCTATAAACATAGGTTTTCATTGGAATTCAATCAATCAGTTACGAAACATGAGAGTTGCTTCATCTTCATTGTAATAGAAAGAAATACAAAAATGAATAAAAAAATGAATAGAAAGTAAAATGATTCAATCCTTTTTTATATTTTAATAAATATCCTTCTTTAGATAATAACTAAGTAACAAAGTTATTTGATTAACTTTTTGAATTTAACCAAGTAAACCCATTCTTCATTTTTGATTATTTCAATGAGAGAAATTTGGAAAAATGAAGAATTCCAGTATTTTTTTTTTTTTTTTTTTTTTTTTTTTATTCCTTCAGAAAGAGATAAGAATTGGTTTGGTGAATCGGAAACAATTTTATTTTCTAAAAAAATTGAAGTAAAAATTTCCATTTCTTTTCTTATGGAACATACATATCAATATGCATGGGTAATCCCTCTTCTCCCACTTCCAGTTATTATGTCAATGGGGTTTGGACTTATTCTTATTCCGACAGCAACAAAAAATCTTCGTCGCATATGGGCTTTTCCTAGTGTTTTACTCTTAAGTATAGCTATGGTATTCTCAGTTCACCTATCTATTCAACAAATAAATGGAAGTTCTATCTATCAATATCTATGGTCTTGGACCGTCAATAATGATTTTTCCTTAGAATTTGGATACTTGATCGACCCGCTTACTTCTATTATGTTAATACTAATTACTACAGTAGGAATCCTCGTTCTTATTTATAGTGACGATTATATGTCTCACGATGAAGGATATTTGAGATTTTTTGTTTATATAAGTTTTTTCAATACTTCCATGTTGGGATTGGTTACTAGTTCCAATTTGATACAAATTTATTTTTTTTGGGAACTTGTGGGAATGTGTTCCTATTTATTGATAGGCTTTTGGTTTACACGGCCAATTGCAGCGAGTGCTTGTCAAAAAGCTTTTGTAACTAATCGTGTAGGGGATTTTGGTCTGTTATTAGGAATTTTAGGTTTTTTTTGGATAACAGGTAGTTTAGAGTTTCGGGATTTGTTCAAAATAGCTAATAACTGGATTCCTAATAATGGGATTAATTCCTTACTTACTACTTTGTGTGCTTTTTTATTATTCCTTGGTGCAGTTGCAAAATCTGCACAATTCCCTCTTCACGTATGGTTACCCGATGCTATGGAAGGACCCACTCCCATTTCGGCTCTTATACACGCAGCAACTATGGTTGCTGCGGGGATTTTTCTTCTAGCTCGACTTCTTCCTCTTTTCATATCCCTACCTTTAATAATGAGTTTCATTTCTTTAGTAGGTACAATAACACTCTTCTTAGGAGCTACTTTAGCTCTTGCTCAGAGAGATATTAAAAGAAGCTTAGCCTATTCTACAATGTCTCAATTGGGTTATATGATGTTAGCTCTAGGTATAGGTTCTTATCAAGCTGCTTTATTCCATTTGATCACTCATGCTTATTCGAAAGCTTTATTGTTCTTGGGATCCGGATCCGTTATTCATTCAATGGAACCTCTTGTTGGATATTCACCAGATAAAAGTCAGAATATGGTTCTTATGGGTGGTTTAAGAAAATACGTTCCAATTACAAGAACGACTTTTTTATGGGGTACGCTTTCTCTTTGTGGTATTCCACCTCTTGCTTGCTTCTGGTCCAAAGATGAAATCCTTAGTAATAGTTGGTTGTATTCACCCTTTTTTGGAATAATAGCCTCTTTTACTGCAGGATTAACTGCGTTTTATATGTTTCGGATATATTTACTTACTTTTGATGGGTACCTGCGTGTTCATTTTCAAAATTACAGTAGCACTAAAGAGGGCTCGTTGTATTCAATATCCTTATGGGGAAAAAGGATACCCAAAGGAGTGAATAGAGATTTCATTTTATCAACAACGAAGAGTGGAGTTTCTTTTTTTTCACAAAATATATCCAAAATTCATGGTAATACAAGAAATAGGATAGGGTCCTTTAGTACTTCCTTTGGGGTTAAAAACCCTTTTGTCTATCCTCATGAAACGGGAAATACTATGCTATTCCCTCTTTTTATATTACTGCTTTTTACTTTGTTCATTGGATCCATAGGAATCCATTTTGATAATGGAGTAATGGATAATGGAATAGCGGAGTTAACCATATTATCAAAGTGGTTAACTCCCTCAATAAGCTTTTTCCAGGAAAGTTCTAATTCTTCCATAAATTCATATGAATTTATCACTAATGCAATTTCTTCTGTAAGTCTAGCTATGTTTGGTCTATTCATAGCATATATCTTCTATGGATCTGCTTATTCTTTTTTTCAGAATTTATATTTAAAAAATTCCCTTGTAAAAGAGAGCCCGAAAAAGTCTTTTTTGGATCAAGTAAAAAAAAAGATATACAGTTGGTCATATAATCGTGGTTATATAGATATTTTCTATACTAGGGTCTTTACCCTGGGTATAAGAGGATTAACCGAACTAACGCAGTTTTTCGATAAGGGTGTCATTGATGGAATTACCAATGGGGTAGGTCTTGCTGGTTTTTGTATAGGAGAAGAAATTAAATATGTAGGGGGAGGGCGAATATCGTCTTATTTATTCTTTTTTTTATGTTATGTATCCGTGTTCTTATTCTTTTTTCTTTCTTAACTTAAGGAATTCCCCTGTCTCCTGCCTAAAGAGCCCCTTATTCCCCTTCCTATCTCCTTCTACCATCTCTCTCCCTTTTCTACCATCTCTCTCTTTCTATCTCCCTCCTAAGGTAAGTATTGTATAATAGTTCGGTTTTCCGCGATTTTTTCCATTCCTCTGTGTAAATACCCTAATATGGGTTCACAATCAATAACATCTTCACCATCGAGAGTAACGATCAGTCGAAGAACACCATGCATTGATGGGTGGTGAGGGCCCATATTGACTATCATGAGATCTTTTCTTGTAAGCGGTAGACTCATATCCTTTCTTCCTTAATTCATTATTCCATGAAAATGGATTATTCCATGAATTCCTCAAAACGAGGCTCATCAAAATGAAAAATCTAAGACTACTATAAGACTACTAATAAAATAAGAAAAAAATTCGAACGATTAAATTACTTCTCCCTAATATCCAACTGACTGATTAATTTCTTATAACGTACTCTATTTTTCTTTGCCAAATAAGCTAGCAAACGTTGACGTTTTCCCAAAAGTCTTCGTAGACCTCTTTCCGATGAAAAATCTTTTTTGTGTAATTCCAAATGTGAAGCAAGTCTCCGTATCTTATTGGTGAAACTGAATACTTGAAATTCAACAGAACCCCTGTTTTCTTCTTTTTCTTCTTTAACCATAAATCCAAAAATTTTTCTACCTCCTTTCTTTTTCTTGTATTTTTCTGATCAGGAAAAATACAAAATTATGTCAGTTATTTTGAAGTTATTCTAATCTCGTACACACAAAAATTTGCAATTATTCATCTACTACTGGAATTTGGATTTATTTTATCGATGCAAATTGGATTTGGATAGAAGGGTACATTCTTTTATTTTAGATAGAAGAAATGTTTCTTCTATCTAAAATAAAAGAATTTTGCTGATTTATTTATTGCTATATCCAATTTATGGAATTGATACACCATTTAATTGATATCGTTTAGCAAAATGAAACACAGCATATGCATCCATCTTTCGGCTCGAGAATTTCACGGGATAGAGATATGGTATAAGAAATAGGCTATTAAGTAACTCTAAATGAATTGTGGATACATCTGTATCCTTAACATACTGAAACGACTGCCATTATTCGTATCAAACCAATAGCGATTCATACAAGCTAAATCTTCTAATCAATGGTGGGCCAATAATGAATTTTTTTGCATATGTATTAAGACGCTTGGCCTGATTTCGAAATTGTCCAGAGTTTTTTATGTTGTTTTCATTGCAAAATGATGGATCTCCTTCCGTAACTTTCCAATTACGAGTACGAGAATTGAAAGACATGAAAATTCTCAATTCTCTACGGCGTCTAGGAGATAGATAGAATATTTTCAGGAACAAGAAAATCAGAAGAATCTTTCTCTCTATTCACTACCATTCCTCGTCTTCGACTTCTATTAGTTTCTTTTCTTCTTTAATGCAATAGCTATAGTTTGATATAGAATCCATTTCTCAAAGTAATGGAAACCATTCTCTTATAGGAAATGCTTCGAAAATCGCTATTCCATCTTTTAGGTATCGTGAAAAGTGATACCTGTGAAGATCGTGCATTTCAGTCACATTCAGATCCGTTTTTCGAGTCCATGATATAACCAAATTGGATGGATCTTCCACCCGTTTGTTTAGCTAAGAAAGAATAGATGCAGAGGTGGATAATAGATCGATATGAAGATCATGAGCTGCCCCATAATGAAACCGCCAGTAGTCGCGAATATCTCCTTCTTCCCTAATCCAAGATTGGAGAAAGAAGATCTAAGAGGGACCTATGGAGAATGTGGTCAGAAATCCATAATAGAGTCCGACCACAACGACCGAATTAATTATCCTCATCGAGAAACTTAGACTACTAAGTAGAAAAGATTTGAAAATCATGGCATGGGTCTCCTTTTTTTCTTTCTTTAGAGTTTTCTATATGCACAATTTCTCGATGTTTCGATGAGAATTTCTTGACTTTCCATATATAGAAAGAGATAGACTATAAATGACATCTCTTATGTAAATAAGACCAAAGGGATGGATATTAAATGATAGGAAGTGCTAGGAAGTGAAATAGAATGAAATAGAGCCACTTTGGGCTTCCCTATGAAATGAGGCATGGAACGGAGTCACTACGAAGAAATTCCGGGAGTTACGAAAGAAGCTTCGGACTCATATTGTTCATGGGTTGAGAGCGGGAGTTGAACTCTAGGAGATCGAATCTCCCCTTGTTCCTCAGTAGCTCAGTGGTAGAGCGGTCGGCTGTTAACTGACTGGTCGTAGGTTCGAATCCTACTTGGGGAGATTTGATTCATTCTTTAATGTAAGAATAAAGAATTGAATTAAAGGGCTTGCTTTGACCC